GATTCGATCTAATAAGTACCTTGTGTCAGAATTGAGAAATTCTATGGCTAGAATCTTTAGTATTCTCTTATTTATCACCTGTGTCTACTATTTAGGCAGAATGCCATCGCCTATTGGTACTAAGAAACTGAAAGAAACCTCAGAAACGGAAGAAAGCGATGTAGAAACAACTTACGAAACGAAGAAGACGAAACAGGAACAAGAGGGATCCACTAAAGAAGACAAAGATAGCCCGGTTTACGAAGATTCTTATCTTGATATCCATCAAGATAATTGGGAATTGGGAAAACTTAAAGAAGAGAAAACTTCTTTTTGGTTTGAAAAACCTATTGTAACTTTTCTTTTCGATTATAAACGATGGAACCGCCCATTGAGATATTTAAAAAATGATAGGTTTGAAAATGCTATACGAAATGAAATGGCACAATATTTTTTTTATATTTGCCCAAATAAAGGAAAAAAAATAATCTCTTTTACATATCCGCCTAGTTTATCAACTTTTTCAGAAATGATAGAGCGAAAAATTTCTTTGTACACGACAGAAAAACTATACCACGAAGACCTATATAATTATTGGGTTTATAACAATGAACAAAAAAAATACAACTTAAGGAACGAATTTTTAAGTAGAATCAAAATTCTAGAAAAAGAGAAAGGATCTTTTGCTTTAAATATACTAGAAAAAAGAACCAGATTGTGTGATGATGAGCATGAACAAGAATATTTACCCAAAATGTATGATCCCTTTTTGAATGGGCCTTATCGCGGAACAATAAAAAATTTAGATTCACATGAAACCATGACTGATTTAATAACTTCAAGAGCGGATTCCATAGAAATATTGTGGATAAATAAAATTCATGGTCTATTTCATTCTCAAACATTTGAACATAAAAAGAATAGGTTTTATTCTGATGAGGAATTTTTATCGAATCCTATTGAGAATTCCTTAACCTCAATTTCAAAATTTTATTTTGAACGTGCGCAAGGAATAGATTCAGAAAGTCAAGCAAAATCTTTTCCATTTTTATTCGATGTAATTACAACTGATCCAAATGATCTAATAAAAATTAGAAAAAATTCTATTGGAATGGAAGAAATTAGTAAAAAGGTTTCTAGATGGTCATACAAATTAACAGATGATTTGGATGAAGATGAAGAAGAATCAACGGAAGATCCTCAAATTCGGTCAAGAAAAGGGAAACGCGTGGTAATTTATACTGATAACGATCAGAGTATTAATTCGAGTGCTACTAATAATACTACTAGTAATACTAGTGATGAAGAAGACGAGGTAACTTTGATACGTTACTCACAACAATCTGATTTTCGCCGTGGTATAATCAAAGGATCTGTGCGTGCTCAAAGACGTAAAACAATTATCTGGAAAATGTTTCAAGCAAATGTGCATTCTCCACTTTTTTTGGATCGAATAGACAAAACGTTTTTTTTTTCGTTTTTTGATATATCTAAAATTAGGAATTGGTTAGGAAGAACTTCAGAATCTCAAATTTATTATTTTGAGCAAGAACACACAAAAGAAAACGAGAAAACAAACGAAGAGAAAGAAGAGGAAAATGAACGAATAGCAATATCAGAAGCTTGGGGGAGCTTTCTATTTACTCAAGCAATAAGAGGTTTAATCTTAGTAACCCAATCTTTTCTTAGAAAATATGTTATATTACCCGTATTGATAATAGCTAAAAATATTAGTCGTATATTATTATTGCAATTCCCCGAATGGTACGAGGATTTGAAGGAATGGAATGGAGAAATTCATGTTAAATGTACTTATAATGGTGTTCAATTATCAGAAACAGAATTTCCAAAAAATTGGTTAAGAGATGGTATTCAAATAAAGATTCTATTTCCTTTTTGTCTGAAACCTTGGCAAAGATCTAAGGTACGATTTAATCATGGAGATCAGCGAAGGCGAAAAAAAGAGAAAAAAGAGAATTTTGGTTTTTTAACAGTTTGGGGAAAAGAAGCAGAGCTACCTTTTGGGTCTCCCCGAAAACGACCTTCTTTCTTTGAACCCATTTTTAAAGAACTCGAAAAAAAAACGATAAAAGCTAAAAAGAAAATTTTCCAAGTTATAAGAGTTTTCAAAGAAAGAGGAAATGGGGTTCTAAAAGTTTCAAAAAAAAAAAAAAGATGGGTCATCAAAATAATTCTATTTATAGACCTAATAATGAAAGAACTTGAAAAAGTAAAACTCATATTAAAATCGAGTAGGGTTAAAGTATATGAACCGAATGAAAATGGAAGAGATCCTAATATAAATAATAAGATTCTTCACGAATCGACCATTGCAATTCAATCCCTAAATTGTGTAAATGCAAATTATTCACTCATCGAAACAAAAATGAAAGATCTTGCTAATAAGACAATCACAATTAGGAGTCAAATAGAAGGAATCACAAAAGACAAGAAAAAAATGGTTCTAATTTATGATGATAAAAGATCGGAATTACAGAAGGATATTTGGGAAATATTTAAAAGAAAAAATATCCGATTAATACGTAAATCGCATTATTTTATAAAATCCTTCATTGAAAAAATATACATGAATATATTACTATGTATCATTAAGATTCCAAAGATCAATGCACAACTTTTCTTTAAATCAACAAACAAAATTTTAACTAAATCCATTTATAATGATAAAACAAATCAAGAAGGAATTGAAAAGACAAATCAAAATACAATGAACTTTTTTTGGACTATAAAAAAGTCGTTTTATAATACTTTTTATAATACTCATTTTAGTATTAGCAATAAAAATTATAATATTTATTGGGACTTATCTTCTTTGTCTCAAGCATATGTATTTTACAAATTATCGAAAAATCAATTACTTAACAAATATCCTTTGAAATCTGTACTTCAATATCATAACACCTATCCTTTTCTTACAGATATAATAAAGAATTATTGTGCAACACGAGGAATATTTGGTTCCAAACCAAAGCATAAGAATAAGTATAGAATGAATAAATGGAAAATGTGGTTAAGGGGTCATTATCAATACAATTTATCTCAGACTAAGTGGTCTTATTTAGTACCGAAAAAATGGCAAAATAGAGCCAACCAATGTCGTATAATTAAAAAGAAAGACTCAACGAAATCAGATTTATATAAAAAAGAAAAAGATCAATTAATTCATTACATGAAAGAAAATTACTATGCAGTAAATTCATTGATAAGTCAAAAAGAAAAAGACAAATTGAAAAAACATTACGGATATGATCTTTTATCATATAAATATATAAATTTTGAGGATAATAAGAACTCATATATTTATGGGTCAACGTTACAATTACAAGAAGTAGAAAAAAAAAAAATTTCATATAATTTCAATACACTGAAACCCGAACCATTTTATGGATTGATAAGGATAGTTATTAATAATTATCTAGAAAAAAGATTTCTCATTGATACGGACAAAAATATGGATAGACAATTTTTTGATTATAAAATTCCCCATTTCTGTATTAGAAATAATATTGATATTGAGACCCGGGCCAATACGCATATCAACACCAAGATTCATAAAAATACTAAAAATCTAAATTCTCAAAAATTAAAAAAAAATTCCTTTTTTGATTGGATGGGAATGAATCAAGAAAAATTATATCGTACCATATCAAATCTGGAACCTTGGGTTTTCCCAGAATTTGTACTACTTTTTAATGCGTATAAAATTAAACCGTGGATCATACCTACCAAATTACTTATTTTTAATTTTCATTTCTATGAAAATATTAGTAAAAGTAAAAAGATCAATGTAAAAAAAAAAAAAAATGAACAACAAGGTCAAGGAAATCTTGTATCAGATTTACGAAAACAAAATGAAAAAGATGTTGAAGTAGATTATACAGGAGTAGACATTAAAAAAGATAGAAAAAAAAAACAATCTAAGAGCAAGAAAGAAGCAGAACTCAATTTATTCTTGCAAAAATATTTTCTTTTTCAATTAAGATGGGATGATCTCTTGAATCAAAGAATGATCGATAATATAAAGGTATATTGTCTTCTACTTAGACTGATAGATCCAAAGGAAATAGCTATATCCTCAATTCAAAGAGGAGAGATGCATCTAGATGTAATGTTGATTCAGAAAGATCTAACTCTTACAGAATTGGTAAAAAGAGGCATATTTATTATCGAACCAATTCGTCTATCTATGAAAAGGGATGGAAAATATATTATATATCAAACCATAGGTATTTCATTGGTTGATAAGAATAAACGCCAAACTGATGGAAAATACATAATAAAAAAAGAATATGTTGATAAAAAAAAAATTCATGAATCTGTTGCACAACACAGCAATACACTTGTGACTAAAAACAAAAATTATTATGATTTCCTTGTTCCTGAAAATATTCTATCCCCCAGACGTCGTAGAGAATTGAGAATTTTCATTTGTTTTAATTCTCAGAATTGGAATATTATGGATAGAAATCCAATATTTTGTAATCAAAACAACATAAACAACTATGGAAAATTTTTGAACAAGGAAAAACATCTTAATACAGATACAGATAAATTCATTAAATTTAAATTTTTTCTTTGGCCCAATTATCGATTAGAAGATTTAGCTTGTATGAATCGTTATTGGTTTGATACCAATAATGGCAGTAATTTCAGTATATCAAGAATATATATGTATCCACGATTCAGAATTCTTTAATAATATTATATTAATAGTATATAATAAATATAAATATAACATAGTATATTTCCTATATATCTTATATCTATTTTTTTTCTCGAAAAAAACATTCTCTTTCCTGAATAGAAAAATCTTGAATAAAAAAAATGGATCGTTCCTTTCTATCCAAATCAAATTTTCAATTTGATTTGGATAGAAAAAATTCTATATGAAGAATGAAGAAATGAATTTTTTTTTTGTACTAGATTCAAATAACTGGAAATAACAAGTATAATCAAAATTTTTATTTTTCCTGATCGGTAAAATCCGCGTAAAAGAAAAAAATATAAAATTTTGTTTTTATGGTCAAAAATTCATTCATCTTAGCTATTCGACAAGAAAAAGAAAAAAACTGTGGATCTGTTGAATTTCAAGTATTTAGTTTCACTGATAAGATACAGAGACTTACTTCACATTTAAAATTACATAAAAAAGATTTTTTATCGCAAAGGGGTCTACGAAAAATTCTGGGAAAACGTCAACGGCTGTTGGATTATTTGTCAAAGAAAAATCGAGTACGTTATAAGAAATTGATTAACCAGTTGGGTATTCGGGAGTCAAAAACTCGTTAATTTGTAGTTTGAGATTGGTTTTAATTTTTTCTTTAGTTATTAGATTTTTCATTTTGATGAACTTCATTTTGCTAAATTCATGGAATAATGAATTGAATTAAGGAATAAAAGTTATGACTATACCAACTACAAGAAAGGATCTCATGATAGTTAATATGGGTCCTCACCACCCATCAATGCATGGTGTTCTTCGACTAATTGTTACTCTCGATGGTGAAGATGTTATTGATTGTGAACCTATATTGGGTTATTTACATAGAGGGATGGAAAAAATAGCGGAAAATCGAACAATTATACAATATTTGCCTTATGTAACACGGTGGGATTATTTAGCCACTATGTTCACAGAAGCAATAACAGTAAATGCACCAGAACGATTAGAAAGTGTTCAAGTACCTAAAAGAGCTAGTTACATTAGAATAATTATGCTAGAACTGAGTCGTATAGCTTCTCATTTATTATGGCTTGGACCTTTTATGGCAGATATCGGTGCACAGACCCCCTTTTTCTATATTTTCAGAGAAAGGGAATTGTTATATGATCTATTCGAAGCCGCTACAGGTATGCGAATGATGCATAATTATTTCCGTATTGGGGGAGTTGCTGCCGACCTACCTTATGGCTGGATAGAGAAATGTTTGGATTTTTGCGATTATTCTTTAACAGGAATTGTTGAATATCAAAAACTTATTACGCGGAATCCTATTTTTTTGGAACGCGTTGAAGGAGTGGGCATTATTGGTGGAGAGGAGGCAATAAATTGGGGTTTATCAGGACCAATGTTACGGGCTTCTGGAATCCAATGGGATCTTCGTAAAGTTGATAGTTATGAGTGTTACAATAAATTTGATTGGGAAGTCCAATGGCAAAAAGAAGGAGATTCACTAGCTCGTTATTTAGTACGAATCGGTGAAATGAAGGAATCTATAAAAATTATTCAACAGGCTCTAGAAGGAATTCCTGGAGGACCTTATGAGAATTTAGAAGTCCGACGTTTTGATAAAGCAAAAAATTCCGAATGGAATAATTTTGAATATAGATTTATTACTAAAAAACTTTCACCCAATTTTGAATTGTCGAAGCAAGAACTTTATGTGAGAGTAGAAGCCCCAAAAGGAGAATTAGGAATTTATTTGATAGGAGATAGTAGTGTTTTCCCTTGGAGATGGAAAATTCGTCCACCCGGTTTTATCAATTTGCAAATTCTCCCTCAACTAGTTAAAAGAATGAAATTGGCAGATATTATGACGATATTAGGTAGTATAGATATCATTATGGGAGAAGTTGATCGTTGAAATGATAATTGATATGACAGAAGTGAAAGTACAAGCTATCAATTCTTTTTCTAGATCGGAATCTTTAAAAGAAGTCTATGGACTCATATGGATCTTTGTTCTTATTTTCACCCTTATATTGGGAATAACAATAGGGGTACTAGTAATTGTGTGGTTAGAAAGAGAAATATCTGCAGCAATACAACAACGCATTGGGCCTGAATATGCCGGTCCATTGGGAATTCTTCAAGCTATAGCAGATGGAAGCAAATTACTTTTTAAAGAAGATATCCTCCCATCTAGAGGAGATATTCGTTTGTTCAGCGCGGGACCGTCTATAGCGGTCATATCTGTTCTACTAAGTTATTTAGTAATTCCTTTTGGATATCGCCTTGTTTTGGCCGATCTTAGTATAGGCGTTTTTTTATGGATCTCCATTTCAAGTATTGCCCCTATTGGACTTCTTATGTCAGGATATGGGTCGAATAATAAATATTCTTTTTCAGGTGGTCTACGGGCTGCTGCTCAATCTATCAGTTATGAAATACCATTAACTCTATGTGTGTTATCAATATCTCTACGTGTGATTCGGCAGAACATTATTATTTTCACTCTTTTCTAGAAATTTTCTAGAACTAGAAATAGAATAAAGAAATTGAATATATTCAATGGATATTTTCCTTTTTTATTTATCATTAGGGTTGATGAATTAAGCTAGATAGTTAGATGAGTAAAAGCAAACTGCTTAGAAATTTGCAGTAAGAGGATTAAATCTCATTCCCTATGTACGAGAATATAAACATAAGCAGTATAAACTGTTTACCCCAAGATTAAGATTCTTTGACCAATTATCATATCTTGAAGCGGGTACAAAAGATCAACCGTATGGGGTTTCTACTACTGTCTTGTATTTATTACCATATTGGGGATCAATCAAAAATCAGTGGACAGTTAGGAACACCAAGGTACACAAAAGATTAGTAATGGAGATAATTTAAGATATAAAAAAGGGTATTTTTTCATAAAATTTTGGATAAAACGAATCATAATGAGGACTTTAAGTTGGTAGAAATGACCAAGTAGTACTTCTCCACGATTCCGATCTCGAGTATGCTCCTATTCACTGATTAAAGAAATGACTATAAAAAACGAATTAATCCTTTATTTATTTTTTTTTTCAGAGTACCTCCTCTCCTCTGAGAAAGAAGAATAGGACAGGAGCAAAAGAAATAGAATAAAAATATTGAAACAAAAAAATACAATACAGGATATTTATTTCTTATTTCTTTTCCCCATTCATATTCATATCTATACACATACATGGAATTCTTAATCATAAATTTGGAATTAATGATCAATTCTTTCTAACTAATTCTTTCTTTAGAGTTATTGATAAAACCTAATTTATTGATATAACGAGTATTTTATTTAAGGATTAAGTTATTACCGAATAAAGAGAAATTTAAATTTTAATGGAAAAGATCAATTCGGAAGCGCTTTTTTTATTCTAGCAGACGGAATTTCGTTGGTCTAATTTTGGACTTCCCGGTGTTATTCTATTTAGAATTAGAATCTAAAAATTACAATAATACCGAACAAGTACTTACATTTATTTGTGACCATAGAGGAGCCGTATGAAGCTGAGGTTTCATGTACGGTTTTGAAATAGCGATATGAACAGTAATGTTATTATCGACTATGATTATCTAACAGTTCAAGTACAGTTGATATAGTTGAGTCACAGTCAAAATATGGTTTTTGGGGGTGGAATCTGTGGCGTCAGCCTATAGGGTTTGTTGTTTTTCTAATTTCTTCTCTAGCAGAATGTGAGAGATTACCATTTGATTTACCAGAAGCGGAGGAGGAATTAGTAGCAGGTTATCAAACAGAATATTCGGGTATTAAATACGCTCTATTTTACCTTGCTTCTTACCTAAATTTATTAGTTTCTTCATTATTTATAACAGTTCTTTACTTAGGCGGGTGGAATTTTTCTATTCCGTATATATCTATTCCTGAACTTTTCGGAATAAATAAAATGACAGGAGTTTTTGGAATAACAATTGGTATATTTATTACATTAACTAAAGCTTATTTGTTTTTGTTCATTCCTATCACAGCAAGATGGACTTTACCTAGGCTGAGAATGGACCAACTTTTAAATTTTGGATGGAAATTTCTTTTACCTATTTCTCTGGGTAATCTATTATTGACAACTTCTTCCCAACTTATTTACCTATAAAGAATAGAATAAGATAACGATATTCTCCATTCATAACCGATCTTAAACAAGAGAAAGAAACATCAAATTATTCACGGAGATCCACAATATGTTCCCTATGGTGACCGGGTTCATAAATTATGGTCAACAAACAATACGGGCTGCAAGGTACATTGGTCAAAGTTTCATAATTACCCTATCCCATACAAATCGTTTACCTGTAACTATTCAATATCCTTATGAAAAATCGATCACATCAGAACGTTTCCGTGGTCGAATTCACTTTGAATTTGATAAATGTATTGCTTGTGAGGTATGTGTTCGTGTATGTCCCATAGATCTACCCGTTGTTGATTGGAGGTTTAAAAGAGAGATTAAAAAGAAACAATTGCTTAATTATAGTATTGATTTTGGAGTCTGTATATTTTGTGGTAATTGTGTCGAGTATTGTCCAACAAACTGTTTATCGATGACTGAAGAATATGAACTTTCAACTTATGATCGTCACGAATTAAATTATAATCAAATTGCATTAGGTCGGTTACCAATGTCAGTAATTGGAGATTACACAATTCAAACAGTTATGAATTCCAGTCAAATCAAAATGGATAAAGATAAACCCCTTGATTCAAGAACGATTACTGATTACTAATTTTTTTTTATATAAAGATAAAGGGAACCAAGTCTCCTTTTTTTGTCAGAAACTAATAAACTTATCTTATTAACTATTGATTGTTGAGAATCACTCTTTGATTTAAACTGCGAATATGTGTTTTCTTAATTATTTTAAAATATTAAAAAATGACAATCTTTCTTTCTAAAAGAAAAAAGAAAAGATTAGTCGATAATTTTAATAACTTTATCTATATCCACAGTGATCCATCCATATTAAGATTAAATTGCATTAGAAACTCATCATATATAAGAAAAAAATAAGGGGAACACCCCTCTCTTTCCTGGACTATTTAGTAAGGTCATGAAATATTTTGACTTATTTTTCTCTTATACATAATGGATTTACCTGGACCAATACATGATATACTTGTAGTATTTCTGGGATCATTTCTTATATTAGGAGGTCTAGGAGTAGTATTGTTTACTAATCCAATTTATTCCGCCTTTTCGTTGGGATCGGTTCTTGTTTGTATATCCTTATTCTATATTTCATCAAACTCCTATTTTGTAGCTGCCGCCCAGCTTCTTATTTATGTGGGAGCCATAAATGTCTTAATTATATTTGCCGTTATGTTCGTGAATGGTTCAGAATATTCCAACGACTCCTATCTTTGGACTATTGGAGATGGAGTCACTTCACTGGTTTGTATAAGTATTCTTTTTTCACTAATTACTACTATCGCAGATACGTCATGGTACGGAATTATTTGGACTACAAGATCAAATCAGATTATAGAGCAAGACTTTATAAGCAACGTTCAACAAATTGGAATTCATTTATCAACAGATTTTTATCTTCCGTTTGAACTCATTTCTATAATTCTTTTAGTTTCTTTGATAGGCGCAATTACTATGGCTCGTCAATAATAAATAGTTTAGTTAGAATTAAAAACATTTTTAGTTTAATCTACTGTCAATATTCCCTTTTTTATGTAATTGCTCGATTCTAGTCAATCAACTTGGTTGAATTTTTGTTCATATTGAAACGAATCGAGGTTAATCAGGAGTTAGTCAATGATGTTCGAACATGTACTTTTTTTGAGTGTCTATTTATTTTCGATCGGTATCTATGGATTGATCACAAGTCGAAACATGGTTAGAGCACTTATGTGTCTTGAACTTATACTAAATTCGGTTAATATTAATCTCGTACTATTTTCTGATATATTTGATAGTCGCCAATTAAAAGGAGAGATTTTCTCAATCTTTATTATAGCCATTGCAGCGGCGGAAGCTGCTATTGGGCTAGCTATTGTTTCGTTGATCTATCGTAACAGAAAATCAACTCGTATTAATCAATCGAGTTTGTTGAAGAATTAGCCATAACTATAATATATATACATATAAGTATAATATATATATAGAAATTGTAGAAAAAATTTTCTATAAAATATCATTTCAGTGTTTTTTATATATTCTATTTATTTACAAATAATACTAATATGTATAGTAATATTTCAATATATTATAGTAATATATTCAAATATTGACGATCTATTAGTCAACGTGAAGTTGCACGTGTGATTCATGTGACTCATATGATCATGGTTGTTGAAAGATAAATCAAAGTCTCTTGGTCCCTTCTCATGAACAGATTTATAAAAATTTTGATTCTTAAGATTTTTTTTGATAAATCATTGATTCATCTGGTTTCTATATATAAAGAAAATAGAAATATATAATAAATTTATAATTATATAATTTAGAATTTGTTTTTACTTTACCAGATCGAAAATTTATTATGTTCAAAACTGGAATTTATAGACCCAATGTCACATTCAGTAAAAATTTATGATACATGTATAGGGTGCACTCAATGTGTACGAGCCTGCCCCACAGATGTATTGGAAATGATACCTTGGGACGGATGTAAAGCTAAGCAAATTGCTTCCGCGCCAAGAACCGAAGACTGTGTAGGTTGTAAAAGATGTGAATCTGCCTGTCCAACAGATTTTTTGAGTGTCCGTGTTTATTTATGGCATGAAACAACTCGCAGCATGGGTCTATCTTATTGATACGTTATAATAAATTCCACTTGAATCATTTGATTCCTTTTTACCGACAAAAGCCCGTGCTCAAAAGAATATATTTTCTTGAGCACGGGCTTTTTGGTCAAAACGTATCTTGTCTTTATCACGAGTTATTTCCCTTGGTTAACAATACTTGTAGTTTTGCCAATATTCGCGGGTTCCTCAATTTTCTTTCTCCCTCATAGGGGGAATAAGGTATTTAGGTGGTATACTATTTGTATTTGCTTATTAGAACTCCTTATAACAACCTATGTGTTCTGTTATCATTTCCAATTGGACGATCCATTAATTCAATTAGAAGAGGATGCTAAATGGATAAATGTTTTCAATTTTCACTGGAGACTGGGAATCGACGGACTTTCCATAGGACCGATTTTACTAACAGGATTTATCACTACTTTAGCTACTTTAGCAGCTTGGCCTGTTACTCGAAATTCGCGATTGTTCTATTTCCTGATGTTAGCAATGTACAGTGGTCAAATAGGATTATTTTCTTCTAGAGATCTTTTACTTTTTTTTATCATGTGGGAGTTAGAATTAATTCCTGTTTACTTACTTTTATCTATGTGGGGAGGAAAGAAACGTTTGTACTCAGCTACAAAGTTTCTTTTGTACACTGCGGGGGGTTCCATTTTTCTCTTAATAGGAGTTCTAAGTATGGGTTTATATGGTTCCAATGAACCGACATTGGATTTTGACAGATTAGCTAATCAGTCATATCCTGTGACATTAGAAATAATATTCTATTTGGGCTTCCTTATTGCTTATGCTGTCAAATCACCAATTATACCCCTACATACATGGCTACCAGATACCCATGGAGAAGCACATTACAGTACATGTATGCTTCTAGCGGGAATCTTATTAAAAATGGGAGCATATGGATTGATTCGTATCAATATGGAATTATTACCACATGCTCACTCTATATTTTCTCCCTGGTTGGTGATAGTAGGGGCAATCCAAATAATTTATGCAGCTTCAACCTCGCTTGGTCAACGCAATCAAAAAAAAAGAATAGCCTATTCTTCTGTATCGCACATGGGTTTCACAATTATAGGAATTGGTTCTATAACCGACATGGGACTCAACGGAGCCGTTTTACAAATACTCTCTCATGGATTTATTGGTGCTGCACTTTTTTTCTTGGTAGGAATGAGTTGTGATAGAATACGTCTTGTTTATCTCGACGAAATGGGGGGGATATCCATTCCAATGCCAAAAATATTTACCATGTTTAGTGGTTTCTCGATGGCTTCTCTTGCATTGCCGGGAATGAGTGGTTTTATTGCGGAATTAGTAGTATTTTTTGGACTAATTACCAGTCCAAAATATCTTTTAATGCCAAAAATATTAATTACCCTTGTAATGGCAATTGGAATGATATTAACTCCTATTTATTTGTTATCTATGTTACGTCAGATGTTCTATGGATACAATTTTTTCAATGTTCCAAACTCAAATTTCGTGGATTCTGGACCACGAGAACTATTTGTTTCGATCTGTATCTTTTTACCCGTAATAGGAATTGGTATTTATCCTGATTTCGTTCTTTCTTTATCGGTTGACAAGATACAAGCTATCCTATCTAATTATTTTCATAGATAGTTTTTTTTTCTTAATGAGATAGAAAGTCTTATAATTTTCAATTTTAAGATTTTTGAAACTATTCACTGTACAATGAAAAAAAAAGTGAATTAGAAAGATGTATCCCAAGTTTTTGAGAACCGTTTGAATCTTCATTCAAACAGTTCTCAAAAACTCGCACAAATTTTCGTTATATATGTCTTACTTATTCCGCATGGAATTTCTGCAATTCAATTAGATTTTATGTGAATGAACCATAACTATGTAGACCTATTCCTAATAGATTGATCCCAAAATAGCATATCCAAATTATAAGAAATCCTATAGAAGCTACAAGTGCCGAATTCGTACCGTGCAAACTTTGATTTGTTCTAGTATGTGAATAAATCGCGAATATGGTCCAAGTAATAAATGCCCAAGTTTCCTTGGGGTCCCAATTCCAATAAGACCCCCATGCTTCGTTAGCCCATACTGCTCCAGAAAGAATACCTATGGTTAAAAAGGTAAACCCTAAACTAATAACACGATAACTCCAATAATCCAAACGCTGAATTAATTGATATTTATAATAATTTGGAAATGAAAGAAAAGAAGTATTGTTAAAAGCACTTTTTTTTTCGTTCAAGTATTCGATCTTCCCAAAGAAAAATGACTTAATTAATAAATTTTTGCTTCTAAAAAAAATATCGATGTTTTTTCGAAATGTAATGACTAAAAAAGCGACTGATAATAACGAACCACATAAAAGAGCCGCATAGCTCAATAACATCATACTTACATGCATCATTAACCACTGAGATTGTAGAGCAGGTACTAATATTGCTGATTGATGCATTTTACTTGAAAGACCAGATGTAGCGAAACCTTGAGTAAAAATGGCACTTGGCGCGGTTATTGTGCTTAAATCATTTTTATGATTCCATAGCTTGGAAACTATATGAATAATGGAAAAACTCCACGAAAGGAAGATCAATGACTCGTATAAATTACTTAATGGAAAATGTCTTGAAGAAATCCAACGAATAACTAATAATCCTGTTAGAGAAAAAAAACAGGCTAACATTCCTTTTTCTGACGAATGGCGTAATCCGATGATTTCGTGAACTAATAGAATCATCAAATGAATCGCAATCACAATTGAAACGATCGAAAAAGAGAGATGAGTTAATATATGTTCTAAAGTTGCAAATATCATACATAAAAAGGGTCTCATTACAGAATTGAAATCGGGAATTAAATACATTATAAGATCCATTCTATCTCTTTTAGAGTATGCCGCCACTCGGACTCGAACCGAGATGCTCTAGCACTGCTTCCTAAGAGCAGCGTGTCTACCAATTTCACCATAGCGGCTTACTTTAAATAATAATAGTCAATTCATGTTGAATCGTCTAGATGTAGATTCTAGAATCCGATATAGTTATACTTTAGGAAACATTAGAATGTATGAATAAAGGTTCTTTTAAACTCGTTTGTTTAAACTAAAGTATTCTTTGAATTTTTAATAACACTTAGAAAACTTAGAACGATATTTTTTTTTATCAAAAATAAATATAAATTAAATAAATAGGATTTTATACATATCAAAATGTAATTACTAAATTTAATAAATTAAATTAGAAATTTAAATACTCTTTTTCTAAAAATCTTGTTTTTAGTCTACTTTTTAATGTACTTAGTATAATTTTATTAATTATTCTAATTATATAGAAAATATATATATAATTAATTAATTATAATATATATATATACTCTTTGTTGTTTGTTATGTACATAATTTAAATATAGGATAATATTTAGAAAACAAAACCAATTTAATTTGATCTTGAGATATACATATAATAAAACAAAACAGTTTTAATATTCATCATAATTGCATTTTATTTCTTTTCCTAATGGAAAAAAAATTTTCTACTGGGAAAAGAAATAAAATAATACTTAGAACCAAACTAGCAGACAGATAAGTTAGTATTCGACATAAAATAGCAGCGAGTTCTAACTAATCTTGAGGAGGTCAATACATAAGTTAATGCAAATTTTTCATATTCTAAATATAGAAAAATTCTTTAAATCACGGAATTCAAATTATTCCAAGATTTTCTTATTTGTTTGCTGCACAAAAAAACTTTTTGAATTTCCTGTAGAAATTGACTTTGCTAAAGAAAAGGCTTTTATTGCAACTAAATTTCCCTTTTTCTTCCAAATATTTTTACGAATACGTTTTTTTGATATAGAAGTACGTTTTTTTGGAACTGCCATAAAAAATATTCCTTTTTATTGTTGTATGTGAAAGACATGTATTGATCAATATGGATCGTTTTTTTTAGTCTTAGTCATTTTTTATATTATATTTAATTCCGTCGATAATCTTTTTTTTTTAATATAAACAATATAAATATATTGTTTATATATATATACATATGTGTTACATATATAATAAACTAGGAAAAAATAGAAGAAAAGAAAGCAAAATTTTTAAAGGAATTTTCTAGTAGTTAATATGTTAAACAATACATTCCGTTAGCTAAGAAAAGGGACTTTCATTTTAAGTTTTTTTTTATTTCAGTTCTAGAATATATTTATTTCAGTTCTAGAATATAAGAAGTAAGGAGTTTTATAAGATTTCTGATATTTTCTTATCTTATTGGATTTCAATCCAATCAATCAATTCCACAAAAAATATAAATTAGGTAATTATTACAAAAAAAATTTTACTATAAGAATTAGTTGATTTATTGATGCATACTATATATCCATATCCATATTCTACTGATATTGGTATAGTTATTTTTGCTTACTTTTCTTACTTTTACTTTGCTTACTATAGTATATGATATGGTTACATATTATATTCTCATTTTTTTTTTTTTTTATTTTTCTAGTTTAAAAATGAATAACTAAAAAATTCTTCTATATCGAGCTATTTGGGCAAAGCATTTAAGCAACAAATTAGAACTTTTTCAAATTTTTTAACTATCTGAAAAAAGTACGAAAAATGTAAAATAAGAATATTTAAGGTTTCATATTTTTTTTTTCTTCAAAAGCAATAAAAATTGGTGAATCGGAAACAATTATAAGAAAAAAACGAAAATTTGTGTTTTTTTATGGAACATACATATAAATATGCATGGATAATACCTTTTCTTCCATTTCTTGTTACTATGTTAATAGGATTTGGACTTCTGCTTATTCCTGCAGCAACAAAAAATATTCGACGTATTTGGGCTTTTCCGAGTGTTTTGATGCTAACTATAGCTATGGTGTTTTCTGTTAATCTTTCTATTCAGCAAATAAACGGAAATTTTATCTATCAATATTTGTGGTCTTGGACTGTCAATAATGATTTTTCTTTAGAGTTCGGACACTTGATTGATCCGCTTACTTCTATTATGTCAATATTAATTACTACTGTTGGAATCATGGTTCTTATTTATAGTGATAATTATATGTCTCATGATCAAGGATATTTGAGATTTTTTGCTTATATGAGTTTTTTTAATACTTCTATGTTGGGATTAGTTACTAGTTCTAATTTGATACAAATTTATATTTTTTGGGAACTTGTAGGAATGTGTTCATATTTATTAATAGGTTTTTGGTTCACACGACCAATTGCAGCAAGTGCTTGTCAAAAAGCTTTTGTAACCAATCGTATAGGGGATTTTGGTTTATTATTAGGAATTTTAGGATTTTATTGGATAACGGGTAGTTTAGAATTTCGAGATTTGTTTGAAATAGTTACTAATTTAATTCATAATAATGGAATAGATTCTTTATTTGTTACTCTTTGTGCTTCTTTTTTATTCCTCGGCGCAGTTGCCAAATCTGCACAATTTCCCCTTCACATATGGTTACCTGATGCTATGGAAGGACCCACTCCCATTTCGGCTCTTATACATGCTGCTACTATGGTAGCAGCAGGAATTTTTCTTGTAGCTCGCCTTCTTCCTCTTTTCATAGTCATACCTTACATAATGAATCTTATTTCCTTAATAGGTATAATAACAGTACTATTAGGAGCTACTTTGGCTCTTGCTCAAAGAGATATTAAAAGAAGTTTAGCTTATTCTACCATGTCTCAATTGGGTTATATTATGTTAGCTCTGGGTATAGGTTCTTATAGGGCTGCTTTATTCCATTTGATCACTCATGCCTATTCGAAAGCTTTATTGTTTTTAGGATCTGGATCCATTATTCATTCAATGGAATCCATTGTTGGATTTTCACCAGATAAAAGTCAAAATATGGTTCTTATGGGGGGGTTAACAAAATATATTCCGATTACAAGAATTACTTTTTTATTAGGTACACTTTCTCTTTGTGGTATTCCACCTCTTGCTTGTTTTTGGTCGAAAGATGAAATTCTTAATGATAGTTGGTTGTATTCACCAATTTTCGCAATAATCGCTTCATTTACAGCAGGA